CTTTTTTTTTTTATTGTCTGAATACTCAGTTAAGACCATTCCAACGCTCCTTTTCGCCATGCATAAACTGAACCCACAATTGGGATAAGCACGAAAATTAAAGCTTCGATAAATACGGATACACCCAATACATCGAAACTCATTGCCCATGGATAAAGAAAGACCGTTTCAACATCAAAAACAACAAAAACTAGAGCAAACATGTAATAGCGGATTCGGAATTGTAACCAAGCGTCCCCCATAGGTTCTATGCCCGATTCATAACTAGAGAGCTTCTCGGGTCCTTCACTAACCGGGGCTAAAACTCCTGAAATTACAAATGCCAAGATAGGAATAACGCTTGATATTATTAGAAATGCCCATAAAATATCATATTCGTGAAGCAGAAACATAAATGTACTCCTATTAATGTGGAATATGCTGAATTATTCGATCGAGTTGGCATTGTCAATTCATCCAGAACTTGTTTTCCTAGGTGAAACAAGAATTGATTTTAATCAAATCAAAGTGCATAGTTCAGAGGTTGTTTGCTGTGTGGCATGTCTTGTTTAGAGATTCATCCAACGGAATCCCGATTCCGTTTTTGATTTCGATTATATTTAGATATGGTGTAGACATAAGGCGTTCGTACACAAACAAAACTCTCTCACTTTGTCTCGCTTTCTCTATTCTCTAGAAAAAAAAATAGATATAAGATATAAAAAATATTAAATAATAAAATTCTAAATAATAAAAGAAATTTAATTAAATAGTAAAATAACCTAATATAACCTAATAGAATATTCTATTACTAATGTATTCTAATGAATAGTAATACTATAACTATGTTTCATAATTATGAAACGTAATACTATGGTTTTTTCTTGATATTTCCTTATATTTATTTCTTTGTATTTTCGATTTTAGAAATATATATTTCTTATATATATATTATGTAATCTTATTTATATTATATGTAAATATATAATGTTATTTAATGTATAAATAATAAAATGAAATAAGATATAGTTATTATCAAAACCGAACAAAACCGAAAAAATTTTTGGGGTAAAAAATGTCTAGGGATTCCTAACATATTCGAAGTATTCTTTTCATTAAAATACAGGTAAAGGATCGTCGTTGCTTCTATTGATTTTATACAAATACGAATACGTAAACACAATCTAATGCATCCAACGATTATATTTTCTTTCTTTTTCTTGTCCTAGATTTGACAGATACTGATCTGATTAGATCCATTGGAATGAATTATTGTTTTTATTTTCAGGTCCCTATGTATTTACATGAATATGTGGTAATGCTTTCATTTCATTTCTATGAAACAACCAACGGTCTGGTCTGTTCAGTCTATAAACAAGTACTAATGAGGAAATGAAAACTATACTAAACAAAAATAGAATGTCTATACAAAAATAGACAAATAGAATGTATTAGGGCTATACGGACTCGAACCGTAGACCTTCTCGGTAAAACAGATCAAACTGATTATTATCGAAATGATTCGAACTGTTTCAAAGACCCAACATGCATTTTTTTTGTTGCATTGGGCTCTTTCATCAACTGATGTAAAGATCAGTTAGTCCACCATATCTTTTCTTTACAGGAAGATAATGAGCTGGCTCCATGTGCTCTGATTCATTATTTGTATTCAGATCTAGTAGCAATACCAAAGTGTTTCAAAGAAGGGTTACCTTGACTTAGGTCTGCTTTCGGCTTAGATCAACCTAAGTTAAATGGAGTCTCTATCGTTCCGCTGCAAGAGTCGAATATGAGACTTCATACACCTTAAAGTTCATAGGACGAAAAGAGGTTTTTTTTTTGAAGCCCTTATACTCATTATGCCTAGCATTGAATGGGCTGGGTATTTACCTTATCAACTATCAAATCAATGACGGGTTCTATTTGATTTGGCACCAAAATTCGCACCAAAATCGGACCGAACCAAATATTTGTCAGGCTATTGTTCTCTCGAATCTATGGAGTAAGACATTGATTTTTCAATAAGATGAATTATGTTCACTGCATAATAAGCTCCCTTGAAAAGCATTGGCGCACGTGTAAACGAGGTGCTCTACCTAACTGAGCTATAGCCCTTGTCATAGACATCTTAACATATAGATAATTTCTTGTCAAGATGGATATTCCCTAATCCCACATGATAACTCTCTGATCCGTTTACTGTTAACAGATTGGTATTGCTTAGAAATTATATTCTATCTATAATCCCCGGGGTGATGGGTCTTCTTTTGCGGTGATAAATTACCTACTTAACTCAGTGGTTAGAGTATTGCTTTCATACGGCAGGAGTCATTGGTTCAAATCCAATAGTAGGTAGAACTTATTAGATACCGGAGTCAATGCAATGGTATCTAATAAGTTTTTCTACCCATCTTCTTTTTTTCGTTGTATCAGATTAGACTTGATTGTCTTCAATTGGCAGAATCTAAATGTGGTGTATAATAAAGAACTTCTAAAAAACTTCTTTTGATTATTTTGATGTATTGACTAGTAGAAAATAACATTGACAGCCTCTACTCGTGTCCTAGCTCGTCTGAGAGCTAGATTCGCTTCAATCACTTGTCTCTTACCCTCAGCTCTACTCAAGTTAGCTTCAGCTATTTCAAGAGCTTGTTGAGCTTCTTGCGGATCAATGTCAGTACTCATCTCCGCATCATTTCCTAAAATGGTGATCTCATTATTCCCTATTCTAGCAAAACCACCCATCAGAGCCACCGTTAACCATTGGTCGTTGAGGCGTATTCTCAAAAGACCTATATCTACAGCCGTGGCAATAGGGGCGTGGTTTGGTAATACACCAATTTGGCCACTATTTGTAGATAAAATGATTTCTTTCACTTCTGAATCCCAAATAATTCGATTAGGAGTCAGTACACAAAGATTTAAGGTCATTTCTTCAAATTGCTCTCCACTTCTAAGTTCATAGCTTTCGCGGTAGCTTCATCGATGTTACCCACCAAATAAAAGGCCTGCTCGGGCAGACCATCTAATTCTCCGGAAAGGATCAGTTGAAACCCCCTAATTGTTTCTGCAAGACCAACATATTTTCCTGGAGAACCAGTAAATACTTCTGCCACGAAGAAGGGTTGTGATAAGAAACGCTCAATTTTTCGTGCTCTTGCTACAGTTAAACGATCCTCCTCGGATAATTCATCCAACCCAAGAATAGCTATAATGTCCTGAAGTTCTTTGTAACGTTGTGAAGTTTGTTTTACTTTTTGCGCAGTTTCATAATGTTCCTCGCCAACGATCCGAGGTTGTAACATAGTTGACGTTGAATCTAAAGGATCTACTGCTGGATAAATACCTTTGGCAGCTAATCCTCTTGATAGTACGGTAGTAGCATCTAAATGTGCAAATGTAGTGGCAGGAGCAGGGTCGGTCAAATCGTCCGCAGGTACATAAACTGCTTGGATCGAAGTTATAGATCCCTCTTTGGTAGAAGTAATTCTTTCTTGCAAAGAACCCATTTCTGTACTAAGGGTAGGTTGATAACCCACTGCAGAAGGCATTCTCCCTAATAATGCGGATACTTCTGATCCTGCTTGGACAAAACGAAAGATATTGTCGATGAATAGAAGCACATCTTGTTCATTAACATCCCGGAAATATTCTGCCATAGTTAGGGCAGTCAAACCAACTCTCATACGAGCTCCCGGCGGTTCATTCATTTGACCATAGACTAAAGCTACTTTTGATTCTGCAAGATTTTTTTCATTAATTACTCCGGATTCTTTCATTTCCATGTAAAGATCATTTCCTTCACGAGTACGTTCTCCTACTCCGCCAAATACGGATACGCCTCCATGAGCTTTGGCAATGTTGTTGATCAATTCCATGATGAGTACTGTTTTACCTACTCCAGCTCCCCCAAATAGTCCGATTTTTCCTCCACGGCGATAAGGAGCTAAAAGATCTACCACTTTAATACCTGTTTCAAAGATTGATAATTTCGTATCTAACTGTATAAAGGCAGGCGCAGATCTATGAATAGGAGATGTTGTGCGAGTATCTACAGGACCTAAATTATCAACAGGCTCCCCAAGAACGTTGAAGATTCGCCCGAGAGTAGCTCCGCCGACTGGAACACTTAGAGGAGCTCCTGCGTCAATCACTTCCATTCCTCTCATCAGCCCATCTGTAGCACTCATAGCTACAGCTCTAACTCGATTATTTCCTAATAATTGTTGTACCTCGCAAGTCACATTAATTTGCTGACCGACAGTATCTCGACCCTTAACTACCAAAGCGTTATAAATATTAGGCATTTTGCCCGGGGGAAAAACGACATCCAGTACTGGGCCAATAATTTGAGCGATACGCCCTAGGTTTTTTTCTTCAAGTGTGGAAACCGCAGGGTTAGAAGTAGTAGGATTGATTCTCATAATTATAATAAAGTGAAATATGTCGAAATCCTTTTTGGAATAATACCAAATCGAATCGAAAATAAATGTCCGATAGCAAGTTGATCAGTTAATTCAATAAGAGATAAATGGGAGATAGCACTCGATTTAGTTGGTACCAACCAACCGAATCCAATTCAATCGTTTACTCATTGCAAGTTCAGCCAATCTTTTTTTTTTCAAAAAAAAATTGCAAGTAGATGAAATCGTAAATAAATGTGTTTCATTTCTCTATCATTATAGAAAATAAGATCCATATTATATTACTTATGGAATTCGAACCCGAACTCGATTTATGATTCATTATTTCGATCTTATTGGCCTTTGTTCTTTATTTTTGATTTTTCATATGGATTTCCGTCTTTTCTTTATATTATACCCTTTCGTGGATGAATGATGCCTATTTTCACATCTAGGATTTACATATACAACATATATTACTGTCAAGAGGGAATTTTTCTCAGTATTTAGATATTTAGATTCAAAATAAGAAAGGGATCAATTCAATTATAAACCTGCAAAACAAAGATTAGGATTGGGTTGGGTTGCGCTATATATATCAAAGAGTATACAATAATG